ATTTATTGGATTTGTTGCTAAAATATCGGTATTAAATCCGAAACTCCCGGCGGATGGCCAGTAGCCCAAAGAAACGAAAGAATCGGTTACATTTTTCATAGAATCTCCTCTTATAGATAGACTAAAAAATCGACCAGAGTTATTTTTCTATCACTTTGTCCCTCTTTTTTTTTTATCGAGTCAAAAAATATTCGAGTTATAAAGTCTGAACTACCCCTTGATTGTTGCAACACCTCATAAAAAGAGTTTCTCGTGGGCTAAACGGGAAGGATGAAAGCGAGTCGGTATACTACTTCCTCATCCACAAATCAGCCCTTCCCGTAGCTTATTTTGTTAACAAATAGGAATTGTGGGGGTGAAATCTTGATCTAATTTGAAAAAGCAAACGACAAGTACAAGGCAAGAAAATAAAACAATAGAATTAAACAAAAGGATTCGCAAATAAAAGTGCTAATGCTACAACCAATCCATAAATCGTTAAAGCTTCCATAAAAGCTAGACTAAGCAATAGAGTACCTCTTATTTTTCCCTCTGCCTCGGGCTGTCTCGCGATACCTTCTACAGCTTGACCCGCAGCAGTCCCTTGACCAACTCCAGGTCCAATAGAAGCAAGCCCTACAGCCAATCCAGCAGCAATAACGGAAGCAGCAGAAATCAGTGGATTCATGATAAGTTCCTCGTACCAACAAAAAGAAAGGGTTAATGATACAATCAAGCAATGAATTATGACTTAATTATTCCATGGATGGGATTCATCCAGGCAAAGTAACTAAGAACTTCGAATTGAAGTAATAGTATTATTGAATCATCCGAACTACTTCGATATCTCTTTTTTCGTTTCTATCCCCAGAGTCTTTGTGAATCCATAGAACTTTTGTTCTTCCATTTATTGGTTACGGACTGTTATTTTAATTCTTCCATCTTTTCTTTATTTCATCTCTTTATTCAGCCAATTCATGGACACAACGATACGAAACGACTTCTATTGGAACCCACACACAGTAGTAGGACAAATGCAATAAATTTTTAGTTCATATATAACTAGTCAATATCTAACATATACATGTCTTTCTTCCATCGCGTAAACCATTAGATTCAACCGGATTCAAGAATAAATCCATTTTTTTAGGAATCCCATTTTTGTAAATTATTATATCCCTTACATTTAGGATTATTGCAACAAAACAAAATAGAATTTTTGAACTTAACTTGGGAAATAAAATTATTAGGGCGAATTATTGCATAGAAATATCATTATTTGATTGATCTACGTTCCTGGAATTTTTGAATTAATGAGTACTATTTCCTTTTGGTGAATTGTTGAATAAAATCTACTGCAAATCTAAAGTCTAATTTTTTATCCTGTTTTTTATTTAATCACATGGCTTAAACATAAATCTTATTCAAATCACAATTTGAATAAGAATAAGAAGACTGACCGACCAATAGAATATAAAATAGAATATAAAATGAATATTTGTCGAGGAAGGGTAGAATATTAAGTGGACGAAAGAATAAGTTTAGGAAAAAGACCCTTTAGATCTCTTTCCTTTTGTTTTTTTTTTTTACAACTCTCTAATATCGTTTTTGTTCCTATTGCTTTCTATTGTATATAGAGTTTTGTCTATTTCTATTCCTTAAGGAAATCATCTTGAGCCGTATATAGATTACTTTGCGCTAAGCTAAATAAAAGACTATTTCAATGATGGCCCTCCATGGATTCACCTATATAAGCCGCAGCTAAAGTTGCAAAAATAAGAGCTTGAATCCCACTTGTAAATAATCCAAGGAACATGACAGGGATAGGAACCACTGAAGGTACTAAAGAAACAAGAACAACAACTACTAATTCATCCGCTAAGATATTTCCAAAAAGTCGAAAACTAAGTGATAACGGCTTTGTGAAATCTTCTAAGATATTAATGGGTAAAAGGATTGGGGTTGGTTGAATATATTTCCCGAAATAACGTAATCCCTTTTTGGTAAGACCTGCATAGAAATATGCCACTGACGTGAGTAAAGCCAAAGCAACAGTAGTATTTATATCATTCGTTGGTGCGGCCAACTCTCCATGAGGTAATTCTATGATTTTCCAAGGTAAAAGAGCTCCTGACCAATTAGAAACAAAAATAAATAGAAACATAGTTCCAATAAAAGGAACCCAAGGGCCGTATTCTTCTCCAATTTGAGTTTTACTCACATCTCGAATGAATTCAAGAATATATTCGAAGAAATTCTGACCCCCGGTCGGAATGGTTTGTGGGTTCCGAACAGCTATAGTAGCTGAACCTACTAAAATAGCAATTACAACCCAAGAAGTAATAAGTACTTGGCCATGGACTTGGAAACTCCCTATTTGCCAATAGAAATGTTGGCCTACTTCCACGCCGGATATATCGTAGAACCCTTTAAGTGTGTTGATGGAACATGATAGCACATTCATATTGCCCTCTGAAAAAAAAAATAGAATTTTAAACAAAATTATTTTGATTCAACCATC